ATTAAACCAATGATTCGTTATTGGAGCAGGTAGCAACAACCATTTCAGCGGACATGCGTATTTTCCGATGGATTTACATGTAGAGATTGTTTGATGTAGCGAGTAATAGGCTCTTTCGCCGTTCAAGAATTCTTGTTTAGGCAGTTCATATCATCCACACATAGTGATCTAAGATTTCAATTCTTCCATGTTTCAGCAGTAGCATATTGTTCCATGGAGCTAAGGCCAAAAAGATGGAAGGAACAAGTGTTTCCACGACTCTACCATCCGGCCAATTCTGTTCCACTTAATCCCCTTTTCATGGGCACATATCTTTACGGCTAAGGAATGGGGAATCTTTCTCCTGTTACATGAATCAAATGTTTCATTTCATCCGGGAAAAGCCATCTCTTTCTCAACAATGTCTTTGTCATTTGATCCAATAGTGTTCCGTTAGATAGGAACAGATTTGATAAATACTGATAACTCTCGGATAGAGTATTAGAACGGAAAGATCCATTAGATAATGAACTATTGGTTCTAAACCATCTCTGGCGATGAATCAACAATTCGAAGTGCTTTTCTTGCGTATTCTTTATGAACCAGCGTTTATATATAGATGTAGGAGGATTTGTTTGGGAAGCAATAAGCCCCTTTGACATCTCCTCATCTGCAAAGAATTCTCGACGTGAAAACACAGAGACAAAGGGCTGATCTTTGAATAGGGAAAGGAATGGATCCGCAGGGTCCCAAATGAATTGGCTTGTTCGAAAAAAGCCTTGTTCTTTGGAAGATCTATCTCGTGTCTGGTACTGCATGGTTCCACTCTGCAAGAACTCCGAATCATTCTCTTGAAGCTCATCCTCTTTATGATAAATGATCCGTTTGCCCCGAAATGACCCAGCCCAATAGGGAAATCCCAATTCAGTGGGCCTTTCGATACAATCAAATAGATTGCCATAAGGGCGCCATATTCTAGGAGCCCAAACTATGTGATTGAATAAATCCTCCTCTATCTGTTGCGGATCGAGGGCCCCTTCTTCAAACTCCGATTCGTATTTTTCATATAGAAATCTCTGATCAATGATAGAACAAGATCCATTTTGCATCATATCTAACTGATTCCTTGGTTCGGAACGAAGAAGCAATGTCACTCGATTATTATCAAACTGACTGCAATCTTTTTCTGTCCGTGAGGATCCCGCCAGAGCCAGAGCGCCTTCTACTTCTACTTCTAATAGTAATAATAGTAATAGGCCATGAACTAGATCAGAATCATTCTCAACGAATCCATAAGAAGTGATCCAATTTTTTTCATCGGGTTTGGATGAAGACCAAAGATCTTGAGCGACCGATCCGGCAGAACAACTCAAAAGATAAAGAAGTATCGTTAATTTCTTCATGCTCGTTCCAAGTTCGAAGTACCATTTGTACAAATAAGAATCCCCTCCCTTACATGATTTCTTCTTCATATAGATAGATATAGGATCTATGGGGCAATTACTTAGAAGTACATTTTGTGCAACAGCCCTTCCTATCTGATAGAAAAGGATCCCATGATCCTGAACTGATCTTATCTGGGATCGAAAATGCCAAGTTTTTCTATGAAGAGCTGATCTAATTGTATTAGTTTCTATAATGGATTTCTTCTGTGTAATACTAATTGATAGGGCCTCATTGATAAGTGCTACAAGATCTCGTGCATTGGAACCCATGGTTATGGACCCGAATCCAGTAGTATGGAACATCTTCTTTTCCAAGTGAAATCCCCTAGTATATGAAAGAATGAAAAAGTGCTTTCGTTGTTGTGGAAGAAGAAGCCTTCGTATCTTAATGCATGTATTTAATTTATTCGGAGCTATTAGAGCGGGATCCACTTTTTGGGGAATATGAGTCGAAGCAATAACAAGAATCTTTCCAGTGGAACATCTTTCACTGGAGAGATAGTTCTCTAATAGACCGAGGGATAAGTAATTCGACTCATTCACATGCAGATCATGAATGTTTGGAATCCATATTATGCAAGGAGACATTGCTTTTGCTAATTCGAATTGAAGGGTGATCTCAAATCGGTCTATTTTCGGCGTCATATACATAGTTAGCACATTCGTCATAGTTAGCAGCTCCATATCAATATCAAGGTCATCATCACTATCATCAATACCATCACTATCATCAATACCATCACTATCATCAATATCGTCACTATCATCAATATCGTCACTATCATCAATATCGATATCATCAATAAGATAATCTTTAGGCTTGTCGTCCAGGAACTTGTTCGGAAATACCGTAATGAAAGGAACATAGGAGTTTGTCGCTAGGTATTTGACCAAACAGGATCGTCCAGTTCCTATAGAACCTATCACTAAAATACCTCTAGAAGGGGATAGGGCTAAGCGGAGCGAAAAGGGTTTTCCATGAGGAGATGGGGAATGAAAACTATTAGCCCCACACGAGGTTTGTGAATAAGTGATTGTCTGATAATGAGCAAGGAATATCCGTCTTTCTGCTAAAC